CAATAAAAGTTCTAAAAGAAGTTAATCGTAAATAAGAGGATTGTTTACGAATAAGCACTAATAAAATTTCGCACTCAAATACATAAGAATTATATAGGAACCAAAAAAATCTTTTATTTTCTTTCGAAAAAACATAAATAGATTTCTTCTGAGTAATGGAGAGATTATTCCAATTATGATATTCGTGAAGAAAGAATTGCAATAAGTGTAAAAAGGGAACATCTTGAATCCCGCACTGAAGGATTTGAACCAAGATTTCCATATGGATGGGATGAGGTATTAGTATATCTAAAACATAATTTAAATGCAAAAATTTATCCTCTAAAAAAGGAAAAATTGAATGAATTGATCGTAAATTATGATATTTTGGTATTTCTTTTTTTTCTAAATAAGATACTAATCGCAAGGAAAATGGAATTTCCACAATAATTGCAAAACTTTCTGATATAATTTGAGAATAAAAATGAGAATAAAAAAAAATGTTGTGAGTGTGACCAATAAATAAATTTTGGTTAGAATAATTAACCGAAGAAATTAAAGAATTCTTTTGATAGATTCGAGTAATTAAACGTTTTACAAGTGATAAACTAGATTTATTATCATAACCAAAAACTTCTATGGGTTCATAAAAAATCAAACCATTTAAACCATGATCATGAGCAAGTGCATAAATATACTCCTGAAAGAGTAACGGATATAGGAAATATTGTTGCCAAGATCTACCTTTTTCTAAATATTCTTGTAATTCTTCCATTGACTTCAATTTCTACTTGAACCAGAAACAATAGGTATTTCTTGTATTATCAAATTATACATAGTGCAATACGGTCAGAACAGAGTATGTATCATGTATGAAAAAAATATATACCCCGGAAATACAGAGTCCAATCAACAGATCTTTTTCCTCTCCCCTTCTACTATCCAATAGGTTTATCTTCGTTCTATTAAACTATTAAATAAATTATCAGAGGATAAAAAATCTTTTATTTTTGCAACCCGATCGCTCTTTTGACTTTGGAAATTTTTTTTGTCAGTATACTGTTTCTTCTACACATTAGTTTCCAATCCATAATAGAAAATAGGTAGGATTTTTTTTTATTCTTAAAAAAAAGAATCAAAGGTCCATTTACAGGAGACCCCTTCCCCACATCAGGCACTAAGTTATTTTTAACGTTTAATTAGATCGGGAAATTATTCAAATTAAGAATAAAAGCTCGTTGCTTTTTTTTTTTTTTTACCAGAATTAGAGCCATAGAGCTCTATCCATTTATTTACTAGACCAAACTCTAACTGTGAATTTCTTAAAATAAAAAAAAAATAAGAAAGAATATAATAAGAAATTCAAAAATGAAAATTCAATTCCATTTTTTCTTATTATTTTATTTTATTACGACATGCGGTTTTTTCCATCCATTACCTTTCAGGATCAGTCGTGGTCTTATAGACTCTACCAAAAGTCTGGACGAATTCGTTACTTCATTCAAATGTGTAAAAAACCATAATCGCACTTAAAAGCCGAGTACTCTACCATTGAGTTAGCAACCCAGATAAATATGTATATACAAGTGGAAAAAATGGAATTGAACTATACAACTACGTAAAAACATTGAATTTTGAATTCAAAAGAAATATAAAGGAAAGATTAGATGATCAATTAAACAAAATAGCAAAGTGGATTGGATTAAATTAAAGACAGATAAAAAAAATGTAAAAATTTACATTTAAAGACCGCCCCCCTTTTTTAGAAAATAGAAAAAATTTTTGATTTTCGTTAAAAAAATATATCTTATATAACAAATAGTAAATTTGGCAAACCCATAATTTGAATGAAGTAAAGAAAAAACCCATAAATAAATAAGGATCGAAATAAACAGATCTATTTATCTACGATCGAATTATATTTGTTCGACACACCATTGTCAATATGAATAAATTGTTGATAAAAAAATGAAATAAAAAAAAATTACATAAAATAAGGATTTGTGTTGGATTGGCACAACAAGAAATATGGTAAATATAAAACATCATATAGAACAAGAAAAGAGCAATTGTGAATAAATAATTACCACACAAATTTATACTAGTTACCTTTCTTTTTTCTAATTTTTTTATTTATTTTATGAATTCTTTTAAAATAAAAATTCTGCTTTTCTTAAAATATAATGAACAGTTCCTGTAGGTTGAGCACCTTTTTCAAGGAAATAACGAATAGCAGGAACGTTTAAATAAGTTTGATTTTTCATTGGATCATAAAAACCCACCTTTCGAAGATCTCTTCCTTCTCGTCGGGATCGAACATCAATTGCAACGATTTGATAGATCGCTCATTGGGATAGATATAGATAAATAACCCCCCCTAGAAACGTATAAGAGGTTTTCTCCTCATACGGCTCGAGAAAAAATGATTCTAATATTTCTGTATATAATGTAAAATATATAAAAAAATTTATGACTTAGACTATGATTTAAGTTTTTCTGTTCTTACTTACATAAAAAAAGAAAAAAAAAAGAAATATCATTCGTACTCATAACTCAAGTTGGGTAATTCTGAAAAAGTCCGAAAGTAAATCCTTAGGCATTTCTTGAGTCGTCTCTAACCTCTTTTGTTTGTTTCGTCTCGAATCTTTTTTTAGTCTCCATCATTATCATTATACTAAAAAAAAATATTGATACAATTGAAAATAGTGTTTCCTTGTTCCGGAATTCTTTCTCTTTACTTTTAAAAATAAAAATCATTAGGTTTAGACATTACTTCGGTGATCCTTATCCCCTTTTTCAAAACGGCAGCAACATACCTTTTGTTTTTTGTTATTTCCTTCTATGGAAAGATAATATGAACGATTTTTTCCCTTGTAATGTAATATAAAAAATGTTATTTATTTTATTTCAAACTTGTTGGGATTTGAATCCTGCAATTTAAAATTTTAATTTCTATATTGAGGATATACTTAACAAAGTAGTCTAATTTATTAATTGTTACTAACCCTAGATTCGCCCCCCCGATAAATGAATCAATACGTTTTGCTCGAGCTCCATCATGTACTATTCCTATTTACCAACCCAATACAAATTGGGTTCCTAATAGGAACAGAACAAACTATGTCGATTCAAGAGCATCTTCATTCCTATAGAAAATGGCGGATGTAAGAATCCACAGTGAATTATGTCCTTCAAGTCGCACGTTGCTTTCTACCACATCGTTTTAAACGAAGTTTTACCATAACACTCCTCTCATTTTAAATTTTATTTTGAAACGGTATGCAATTGATTCAATATGGAATCATGAATAGTCATTGGCTCAATGATACAATTTTTATGTATGTATCTAGGGAAAGGTAAATAATTATCTGGAAAAAAGTCTTATATTATAAAGGATTTAAGTTATTTCGCCCCTCTATCCTATGGGGTGAAAGAAATTTCTAAAAAAGAAAAAAGAAAAGTGAATCCATTTCCTTAAATCTAATTAAAATCTTCAACAAATCATTCGGGATGTTATGTTAAATTACGGAAAAATTCTTCTCGAACAAATAAACTCTAAATCTAAAAAGAAAGGCCCTATGGATTTTGCAATTCCGGAATAAAATCAGTTATTAACAAAATATAAGCTATTCCAATAACTCGAAAAAGTCATAAGTTTCTCTATATTTATAATATGGATTTTTCAAATTTCTTCGAGTACCCAGGTTCATAAAAAAAAAATTTTGGTTTTCATGAGTATGAAATAGAAAAGGATCTTTTTTTCTCTTTCAATTCAGAATTCCATAATGAATTACATAATACGAGAATTCGGATTTCATGGAAAAAAGAGTTTTCCTAAGTAACTTACTTCAATATGACTATTAAAATAGTAGTCTCTTAATGATATACCCAAAAATTGTTTTGAATTTAGAATTCAATGAAATATCTTTATTTCTACCCGTACACTCAATCGCATTTGTGAAAAACTAAATGAAAAAAGCTTTATTTTTATAGAAAAATCAGAACAAAAGGTGACACTATATCCAAGATTAAAGAAAAAAATTTCCAAACTTAAAGATAAATTTGTTAAAGAGAAGAATCTTTCCTTTCTCATGTAGACGCTCTGGGACGGAAGGATTCGAACCTCCGAATAACGGGACCAAAACCCGTTGCCTTACCACTTGGCCACGCCCCATTTCGATTTCGAATTTCTCTTTGATACTAATAAAGACTAATATTCGTATTAGTTGTTCGTCAATCCCAATTCAAATATATATGAAATATATTACTGCTAGGATTCAACACATGAAAATATAGAAAAAAATGATTGATCATTCCATAAAATTAAATTAAGATATTGTATGAAACTAAAATTCCTTGTATTCTCATTTGAGAATGAAAGGGAAGATTTTTGATTTGAGAGCGTTCGAAGAACAAGAAGGTTTTTTGACCTACCTTTTCATTTTTCCCTCATAAAAAGAACTCAATCAAAATCTAATTTTCTAATCTACAAGAATGAAATGTTTGTTATGCTTAATATCTTTAGTTTAATCTGTATCTGTCTTAATTCTACCCTTTCTTCGAGTAGTTTTTTCTTCGGCAAATTGCCCGAGGCTTATGCCTTTTTCAATCCTATCGTAGATGTTATGCCTGTCATACCTGTACTATTTTTGCTCTTAGCCTTTGTTTGGCAAGCTGCTGTAAGTTTTCGATAAAATCTTTAATGCTCCGAAAAATTCATGATTTATACGAAACAAATTTTCTAAAAATTTATAAGATCTTATAAATTTTACATTATGAACCCTCCATTCGAAAATAGAAATTCTTGTTCTTGTATTATATTGAATAATCGCACGGTGATAAATTTTGATCAACTTATTTCCTCGTTCTGACCTTCCAGTAAACAAGGACTTTCTAAAGACCCCACAATACCCAATAATGGATATGACCAAAAATACCAAAAATTTTTGGTAATGAAGGAATCAGAATCTTGCTTTTCTTATTATTATTACATTACAAAAACAAAAAATTAGTAAAAATTATCTTTTTCAAGAAAAGACTTCATTTTCTTTTTGGTTTCTTTTTTGGGCACTATGTCAACATAGTGTATGTGATAAAAAATAGGCAATCTATTTCCCTTTTCAAAAAAAAAAATCTTGGAGATTGTGTAATGCTTACTCTCAAACTCTTTGTTTACACAGTAGTCATATTTTTTGTTTCTCTCTTCATCTTTGGATTCTTATCTAATGATCCGGGCCGTAATCCTGGACGTGAGGAATAAAAAAAAAAGATTTTGAAAGTCTGAAGCGATCGAGGGGAGCGGAGAGAGAGGGATTCGAACCCTCGGTACAAATAACTCGTACAACGGATTAGCAATCTGTCGCTTTAGTCCACTCAGCCATCTCTCCCAATTCAAATTGAAAATTTTTTATGTGGTGTGACAGGCGAAGTAAAAAAGATTTAAATTGAAAAGCCTTACTTCCTTGATTTTCATTTTGTAAGAAAAGTCCATTCCCCCGGCCAGTACTTAACCAGGCCGGGTTATTACATTACTTCTGATGAATCAATCATTTCATAGATCAAATGATTTCATTTTTTGTTTTTATTATATCAAATCAAAGATACTTGTTATTGAAGTTATTGAAGTAACAATAAAGACAATTTTTATCTCCATTCCAAGTGTAATTTCTTAGTATTAGTAATATAATACTATAGAAAATACTATAAAATATACTATAAAATATGAAAATGAAAGAATATTCAAATTAATCATTTTTTTTTTAGTTTAGTATTTATTAATTAGTATTAAGTAGTATTTTGACTTTAAGTAGTATTTTGAATTTTGAGTCTTTTTTCTCAATTTAGTTAATTATTTAACTGGAAAAAAGCACATACAGATATTAAATAATATAATATAAAAAATGAAACACACATATGTTATAACATATATAACATAACTCTTTTATTTGTTCAAGGGACATTGAACATTTAAGATCCAATTAATCCGAGTTCAAATTCAAAAATGGGTCAGTTGAAAGGCAAGTAAAAAAAAATGAGGAATTCGGCGTGGTTATAGCCCAGCTTCAATAATTCCTTCAATTTTGGACTGTCAGTAATGACTTATAACAAGTGAAAAATGATACTTTTTGCTTTATTCTAACTTTATTAGAATTTGGTTATTTTAAAAAACTTTCTGTACTTCGACTTCAAGTACCCCTCCCCTGGTCGGGGAGGATGAAGTGTCAACGCTCAAGTTTTAATGAGTCTGATGCTATTAAGATAGCATCTCATTCCTTTGTTCGACAAAAGGTATATTCATATATAATAATGAATATGAAGCGGGTATAGTTTAGTGGTAAAAGTGTGATTCGTTCAATTAATAACTTAAAAAGTTAAGGGGTCTTTCGGGTTTTTCATACTCCGATCAAAAAAAAAACTTTATTTCCTAAAAAGAGTTTAATCCTTTTCCCCTCAATAGCATATTTGAGGAAAAATAGAAATTCTCACGATTTGTATCCAAAGTTCAATTGAAATTGAATAAAAGGGTTATAGAGTCACGAAGCATAATAAAAAAAAATTGGATCAAATCTTCCAATTAATAAATATAAGTAAAGGATCTATGGATGAAGATAAAAAACATAAGTGCATTTCCAATCGTAACTAGATCTTCAATTTTTGTCTTGTATAAGCTAAGATTAAAGCCAAATAGCTAGAAAATGGTAGTTTTGGTTTACTAGAACCATCAGCATATTATTTTAGCTCGGTGGAAACTCAATTTAATTCTTTTCCTCAGGATCCCTCGAGTGGAAATAGGGAACGAAGTAACTAGATTAGACGGATTTGGGATAATAGAATCCCCCTTCTCTAGAGGGATCATCTAGAAAGCGAGTGGCTTTGGGTGTCTTTAATAAGAAAAGCTGACATAGATGTTATGGATCTAATTTTTGTTTCTGGGAATACATCAATTTTCCATAAAGGAGCCGAATGAAACAAAATTTTCATGTTCGGTTTTGAATTAGAGACGTTAAGAATGATAAATTAACGTCGACTATAACCCCTAGCCTTCCAAGCTAACGATGCGGGTTCGATTCCCGCTACCCGCCCCATATTCCTTATTCTATATGCATCATCCATTCGAATATGCATTCTTTTTTTTTACCTAAAAAAATTTTCATTTCTTTTTCTCAAAAAAAAAGATAAAGGGAGAATGCGAAAGAATGAAATAGGAATGAAAAGCGTCCATTGTCTAATGGATAGGACAGAGGTCTTCTAAACCTTTGGTATAGGTTCAAATCCTATTGGACGCAATTTTTTTCCATCTATTTTAAAAGATGCGATACCAAGAAACCCCTTTTTTGAATGATTTGAATCAGAAATAATTCGCAAGAATAACTCTTGTTCTAACAATAGAATTAGAGTTATAAATTTATGCTTGTTCCTCAAGTAGAAATAGTTTAGTGTGCTCCTGAATAGCTTCCTTCAAAAAGGTTTCCGCTTCCTCGGTGAATGTCTTGGTAGAAGATACAATTTCTTGAAATTGAG